TTATCGTTGGATCCATAATTAAAATTAAATTAATCCTATGGATTCTTGGTATTATTGGGGATTATTGGTGGATCATTTTATATTGCGTAGCTTCAGACCATAGATTAAGCCAGGGAAGGGCTACTTCTACCCCTCCTGTATATTGTCTTTTTCGTTCCATGTTGCAATACAAATGTATTATTTAATTATATGAGATTGTATGAAAATGAATTCTTTAGTTATAGGAATAAAAAAAGAACGATTTATCCTTGATAATTTGTCCATGACGTGAGAGAACCCTGTCTTTATAGTTATAATTGAGGATAAAGACTATATACATAATAAAAAAATGATTATTCATCGAATGACTATTCATCTATTGTATTCTCGTCAAATAGGGGGTGATAAGACTCTATGGAAAAATGGTGGTTCAATTCGATGTTGTTTAACAAAAAGTTAGAACATAGATGTGGGCTAAGTAAATCAATGGATAATTCTGATGTTATTGGAAATACCAGTGGAAGTGAAGAACCCATTATAAATGATAAGGGGAAAAACACTCCTAGTTGGAGTAATAGTGACAATTATGCTTTCAGTAATGTTGATTATTTATTTGATATCGGGAATATTTGGAGTTTGGTCTCTGATGACACCTTTTTAGTTAGAGATAGTAATGGTGACAATTATTCTGTCTATTTTGATATTGAAAATCAGATTTTTGAGATTGACAATGATAGTTCTTTTATGTTTATGAGTGAACTAGAAAGTTTTTTTTCTAGTTATTTGAATAGTGGGTCCAAGAACTACTATTATCATTACATGTATGATACTCAATCTAGTTGGAATAATCACATTAATAGTTGCATTAATAGTTATATTCATTTTGAAGTTAGTATTAATAGTGATATTTCAGGTTATACCGATTATTACAGTAACAGTTATAATTATAATTATAGTTTCATTTATACTGAAAGTAGTGAAAGTGGGAATTCGAGTATAAAAACTAGTAATAATGACAGCGATCTCAATATAAGAGAAGAGTCTAATGATTTCGATATGAATCAAAGATACAAACATTTATGGGTTCAATGCGAAAATTGTTATGGATTAAATTATAAAAAATTTTTTAAGTCAAAAATGAATATTTGTGAACAGTGTGGATATCATTTGAAAATGAGTAGTTCAGATAGAATCGAACTTTTGATTGATTCGGGCACTTGGGATCCTATGGATGAAGAGATGATCTCTATGGACCCTATTGAATTTCATTCAGAGGAAGAACCTTATAAAGATCGTATTGATTCTTATCAAAGAAAAACAGGTTTAACTGAAGCTGTTCAAACAGGCATAGGTCAACTAAATGGTATTCTAATAGCAGTTGGGGTTATGGATTTTCAGTTTATGGGAGGTAGTATGGGATCCGTAGTCGGCGAGAAAATCACCCGTTTGATCGAGTATGCTACTAATCGATCTTTACCTGTCATTATTGTGTGTGCTTCTGGGGGAGCACGCATGCAAGAAGGAAGTTTGAGCTTGATGCAAATGGCTAAAATATCTTCTGCTTTATATGATTATCAATCAAATAAAAAGTTATTCTATATATCAATCCTTACATCTCCTACAACTGGTGGAGTAACAGCCAGTTTTGGTATGTTGGGAGATGTCATTATTGCTGAACCAAATGCCTACATTGCATTTGCGGGTAAAAGAGTAATTGAACAAACATTGAATAAAACAGTACCCGATGGTTCACAAGCGGCTGAGTATTCATTCCATAAGGGCTTATTCGACCCAATCGTACCACGTAATCCTTTAAGGGGTGTTCTGAGTGAGTTATTTCAGCTCCACGGTTTCTTTCCTCTGAATAAAAATTCAATATATTAAAGTATAGCACTCGATTAAATTCAATTATTTGTAGCGAACGAGTATTTAGTTCATCGTAAAAAAAAAAAAAAAAAAAAAAGTTAAGAAGAGTGGTGTTTTCTTTGGTGACATAAGTTCCACTTGTAGTAAGAGCCGGAAGTTTCGAATAATTATTATTTTTTCCTCCGGATCGATTATTCTATATTTTTATCTTATCCCTATTCCTGATTACTAATCATGAATCCTTTATAAATCAATAGGATAAAAAAGATAAAAGAGTAAGTTTCTCCTTCCGAGGAATTGGGGGAAGGGAAGACATTAATAAAAAAAGAATTTTATTTGGTCTTCTTAACGTATTAATTTCATTTTAATAGAGACAATAATATAAATATATCTTAATTATCTTATTAATAATATATCATATTTGAATCTTATATCTTATAATTAATATTAAGATTCAAATATGATATATTATAGAAAGGAGTGTAAAGAACCCTCTATGATATATTATAGAAAGGAGTGAAAGAACCCTCACTTTTATTTTTTATTATAGAATTGAGTTACCGTTTACTTTGTTGGATTCGATTAGTGAAAGTCGCGAACTCATAATAAACTCTTTAATACCCTTAGTAAAAAAAAAAAAAATAGAAAGTAGAAAGAATAAAAAAGGATGGAAGAAGAAGAATAGGAAAGTTTTTTATATTAAAGTGAATTATCATACATATTTATGTAGAACGATGAATTAGGTACACTTAATTCAGGTCTATATTCCTTGCACTTATTAACTACTTAATATTATTTATATTAGATATACTTATCAGAAGATATCTTTAAAATACAAATATTAAATTGGGGCACCCATTCTATGACAGATCTACCCTCTATTTTTGTACCTTTAGTGGGCCTAGTATTTCCGGCAATTGCAATGGCTTCTTTATCTCTTCATGTCCAAGAAAATAAGATTGTCTAGATTCGATGAGAGCAAATCTCATCAATTTATTTCAACACTGGATCATAATACAAATATTTATTTAGTCTAATATGGTACGATATGTGGCTCTTTCCGAACACAAATGAAAGACTCATATGCATACGGATACACGATATCTACATAAATGCAGATTCTATATGGGTATAGCTGGTTAAAAATGGATCGGCGAATAGTTTTAAATATAAAGTCAATTTATCTAACTAATTACTCCTAATAGTTCCCGTCAAAATAGTGCTAGTTGATGAGAGTTACTTGGGGGTCAAGAAAAGTAAAGTCAAATTCATTTGGGTTATTCTCTCAATTCCAATCGAATACAACCTTAGTATAGTAAGTATAGTATGAACTGGCGATCAGAGCATATCTGGATAGAACTTATAACGGGGTCTCGAAAAACAAGTAATTTTTTTTTGGCCTGTAGCCTTTTTTTAGGTTCATTAGGGTTCTTAGTGGTTGGAACTTCCAGTTATCTCGGTAGGAATCTTATATCCGTATTTCCATCTCAGCAAATATTTTTTTTTCCGCAAGGGATCATAATGTCTTTTTATGGGATCGCGGGTCTATTTATTAGCTCCTATTTGTGGTGTACAATTGCGTGGAATGTAGGTAGTGGTTATGACCGATTTGATAGAAAAGAAGGAATTGTTTGTATTTTTCGTTGGGGATTTCCTGGAATAAATCGTCGCATTTTCCTTCGTTTCCTTATGAGAGATATACAATCCATCAGAATGGAGGTTAAAGAGGGCCTTTATCCTCGTCGTGTCCTTTATATGGAAATAAGAGGCCAAGGGGCGGTTCCCTTGACTGGCACTGATGAGAATCTTACTCCACGAGAAATTGAACAAAAAGCTGCCGAATTAGCATATTTCTTGCGTGTACCAATCGAAGTATTTTGAAATGAAGAATTAATGTTTTCTCAGTATGAGGTAGGGAACTTGCTAATTCCCTATTTTAATACAATTGAAGTTTCTTCAAAAAACTTATTTGATCAAAACATATTAGATTTTATTTCTCCCTTCTGTTAGCGGGTAAACCCACATGGAATAAAACAAAAGTGGGAGATTTTATATGGAACAACTAAACTCTAATAAAAATCCATTTTTTCTATACCAAAACCCTTTTTTTATGCGCAGGGAGCCCCCAATTTCTAATTTATACTAAATAAAATTTTATATAATTTATACTAATAAAAATAATAAAGTCTAATTAAGTATGCATTCATCAAACATATTCGAACATTTATTTCGTAATACAGAATTCATCTTTTTAGACCCAATATTTCGAATTTATAGGTTACATTATTCCTGGACTGTGGTTAGGCGGTGAAACATTTCGAAATAATTAATTGATCCGAGAAGGCATTTTTTTGTTTCGAAATCCAAATCATATTCGTTACTTCTAGTGGATTTTCGAGTATTCATCGACAGGACCAAAATAACAAATGGAGATGAAATTAGTTGGAATTTACCCAATAGAGATATCTCAATATTTTCTAAATACAAGGACTAAATTTTTACACAAAAATGGGAATAGATTCATTGGTTCGATACGATACCTTAGTTATAGAATTTGTGTTCAGATAAATATTTGATAAAATCCACGAATGCAGCAGATTCATTAACAATTTACAGATAAAAAATGAAAAAAAAAAAATCATTGACTTCCCTCCCATATCTTGTATCCATAGTATTTTTGCCCTGGTGGGTCTCTCTTTCATTTAATAAAAGTCTGGAACCTTGGGTTATTAATTGGTGGAATACCCGGCAATCTGAAACTTTCTTGAATGATATTCAAGAGAAAAGTATTCTAGAAAAATTTATAGAATTAGAAGAACTATTCCTCTTGGACGAAATGATAAAGGAATACCCTGAAACACAGATACAAAAGCTTCGTATAGGAATACACAAGGAAACGGTACAATTAGTCAAAACACACGATGAGTATAATCTCCATATTATTTTTAATTTATCGACAAATATAATCTGTTTCGCTATTCTAAGTGGTTATTGTATTCTGGGTAATGAAGAACTTGTTATTCTTAATTCTTGGGTTCAGGAATTCCTGTATAACTTGAGTGACACAATAAAAGCTTTTTCAATTCTTTTAGTTACTGATTTATGGATCGGATTTCATTCAACCCATGGTTGGGAACTTATGATTGGTTCGGTCT